GAATTATCTGTAATAATTCGCAAATCCGAATCGGCTAATTGTTCTCTGATAGCACCTGCTCCCGTAGAGATTTCTCGGTTTCGAAATGTCTCGAAACCTTGAGTAGTAAAAAAGAGTGGGATGCTGTATTTCCAGGATTGGATTTCATATTCGAATGAACCTCGTAATCGTAAGAAAGTAGGTTTTTTAGCTATGGACCTAGCAAAAGAAAAATTGAGATAGGTTCCTATAGTATTGGATTCCCCCCCTCACAATCGGACGTGAAGGTTTCCTCTCATCCGGCTCAAGTAGTTATACCAAATAAAGAAAGGGGTTCTTCTTTTTAAACTTTGTTCGAGAAAACCCTACAAAAAGCTACTCTTTACTCAAGTTCCCAGTAAGGACCAACCTTTCATTGATTCATTCTTATCTTATTTTATTTTTGATTTTCACTCTAACCTTTTTTACTTTCTTTTATGTTTCTTTATGTTTACGAAAAAAAGGAAATGTGAAGTTCTTGAGTAGTCTACTTCCCCTCAAATTATGAATCCCCTGAAAGGAATATTTTGAATATTTTGAAAGGATTTCTTTGTCTATATATTGTATTGTTACATTCGATCTTTTTTAGGTCTCTACTCACCTCGATGGTTATGTGCCATGATATCCCTTGAAGCATATATGCGATAGATAAGCTCCCGTAACCATGCCATGTCATATTCACTTGCGCTTGCCTGAACAGAATTTCTTTTTCAAAGAAATGTCTAATTCTACAAAAAGTCTTTTTTCACGAGGTATAACTAACTATTCCTCTGTTACGGAATCGACCATGGATCAATTCCCCTTTTCTTCCATTTTTAAGTCTTGGTCTTGAATGCACCCATAATTCTGAGCTTCATGTTCCTCCTCCCAAGATACATGTCAGAGCCGGGGGCATCCCAATCAGATTAAATGGGATGACAGTTTATCAGTCCAAATCTGTCAAATTAAAATTTCGATCAAATCACACATCGCAATATACTAGGCCCTCTAATTCCCTAAGGGGCTTATCTAAAAGATTCGCAATATAACTAGGAAGACGTTTCAAATACCACACATGAGTCACTGGACATGTCAGTTTGATGTATCCCATTTGATACCTTCGTATCCGAGAATCAACAAATTCCACCCCGCATTCTTCACAATATTTCGGGTCTTCTTTTTCAGCTCCAATCCCTCGGTAATTTCCACAAGCACAAATCCCACTTTTTATGGGTCCAGAAATTCTTTCACAAAACAATCCATCTTTCTCCGGTTTATTAGTTTTATAATGAAAAGTATAGGGTTTTGTCACCTCTCCAACTATCTCTCCATTGGGTAGAATTTTTTTTGCCCAAGCCCTGATTTGTTGAGGGGAAACTGGTCCAATTCGAAGTTGTTGATGTTTATACTGGTCGATCATAGAATAGAAATTTTGATTCATTGAGATCAAGCTTCCTTCCTATTCATCTGGAAGTTCTTTTCAGATACAAGGAAATGATTCAGTTCCAGGGACAAAGATCGTAGTTCTCGAACGAGCAATCGAAAAGATTCTGGAGCACCCTCTGGTTTAGGTACTGTTGCTCCAATAATCGTAGCACCAAGTACTTCTTGACGAGCTCTAATATGATCAGATTTATAAGTAAGCATCTCTTGTAAAATATGAGCAACACCAAATCCCTCTAGAGCCCAAACTTCCATTTCTCCTACTCTTTGTCCCCCTTGTTTGGCCCTCCCTCTAAGGGGTTGTTGTGTAACAAGTGCGTAATGCCCACTGGAACGTCCATGGATTTTATCATCAACTTGATGAATTAATTTTAGGATATAAGACTTTCCTATTAGAACAGGTTGTTCAAAAAGATCTCCTGTTCTTCCATCAAATATTCTGCTTTTTCCCGGATATTCGGGTTCAAATACCCATGGATTTTTTGTTTGCTTACTGGCTTCATATAATTCAGAAAACACTAGTTTTCTTGAGGCCTCTTGCTCATATCTCTCATCAAAGGGCCCTATTCTATAATGTTTCTTTAGCAGATCCCCCGCTAACCCGAGCGAACATTCAAATATTTGTCCCACATTCATTCGTGAGGGGACTCCTAATGGGTTGAATACCATATCAACGGGCGTTCCATCTTGTAAATAGGGCATATCTTGTCTAGACAAAATCTTAGAAATTATACCCTTATTCCCATGCCTTCCAGCTACTTTATCACCTACTTTGATTTCACGTTTCTGTGAAATATATACACGAATTCTTTCTGGATTATAATTGGAAACCCCCTTTCTATGGATCCATCTCACATCAATAACTCGACCCCTTCCCCCTATAGGTAGTCTTAGAGAAGTTTCTTTTGAAGTGGATACCTGAATGCCAAGTATAGCTCGTAATAATCTATCCTCCGGGGCATATGACGATTCGCTCGCTGTCTGAGGTGTTAATTTACCTACTAAGATATCACCTGTTTCTACCCAAGATCCAAGCATCACAATTCCATTTTTGTCTAAATTTCGGAGTAAACGAGCCTCTAAATGCGGAATCTCCTTAGTTATTCTTTCAGGACCTTGGCTTGTTACATGAGTCTGAATTTCATATTTTCGGATGTGAAAAGAAGTATAAATATCTTCATAGACCAAACGTTCGCTAATTAGTACTGCGTCTTCAAAATTGTAACCTTCCCATGGCATATAAGCTACTAATACATTTTTTCCTAAAGCGAGTTCCCCACCAGCTGTAGCCGCACCGCCCGCTAGAATTTGTCCCTTTTTAATGTATTTACCCTGCTGAACCTGAGTTTTTTGATGCATACAAGTATTTTTGTTAGAACGTTGATACATAACTAATGGGATACTTAGAGTATCCCCATTACTTGAGAAAATGATCTTTTGAATATCAGTATAAATGATTTTTCCCTTGCATTCGGCTATAGCTGAAATCCCCGAATCTAGAGCCGTTTGGCCTTCCAACCCAGTTCCAACAATGCACTTCTCGGACCGAGAAAGGGGAACTGCTTGGCGCTGCATATTAGAACTCATTAAAGCTCGATTCGCATCATTATGCTCGATAAAAGGAATGAGGGAAGCTCCAATAGAAAAATATTGGAAGGGAAAAATGCTTCTAAGATGAATCTCTTCCCATGCAATAGTCAGGAATTCCTGACGATATCGAGCTGGAACAACCTGTTGTTCTTGAATACCCCGATTCAAGGCCAAAGAATTTCCTGCTGCTACCATATAATATTCATCTCTATTTGGTGATAAATAAACCATCTGTGCCTCTTTTGATCTATCAGATAATTCATAAAACGGACTCTCTATAGATCCCCAATAACCAACCTTCACATGAATAGCTAATGATCCAATAAGTCCAACATTTATTCCTTCGGACGTGTCAATAGGACAAATACGTCCATAGTGACTCGGGTGGATATCTCGTATCCGAAAACTAGCAGTTCGCCCCGTCAATCCTCCAGGGCCCAAATAACTCCATTTTCGCCCATGAACAATTTGTGTCAACGGATTAGTTTGATCCAAAACTTGAGATAAAGGGTGTAGGCCAAAAAACGATTCATAAGTAGTTGTTAATGAAGTTGAATTTACCAAATTTTGAGGAGTCGGTATCAATTTATGCCTGATTGCTCCACATATAGTTCCTCGAACCGTATTTTCTAAACGAACAAGAGCCAATCCAAATTGATCCTGTAATAGATCTGCTACAGAACGAATACGTTTATTTTTCAAGTGATTCATATCGTCAAGTGTACCCATTCCCAATTTCATTCCAATCAAATGATCCACAGCAGCCAATAGATCTCGTGGTAACAAAAATGTATTGTTTTGGGGTATATCAAGATTCAGTCTCCGGTTCATATTTCGTCGACCAATCTTTCCTAATTCACATCTTTGTTGAAAAAATTTCTTTTGTAATTCCTTGCATAAGGACTCAGAAAATACCGGATCTCCCCCTACACAGGCAAATTGTTGATAAAACTCCAAAATAGCATTTTCTTTTGACCCAATCTTTTTTTTCTCTTTATCATTCGGGAAAGACAAGAAAATTTCAGGGTAACAAACATTATCTAGAATTTCTCTTATATTCGAACCCATAGCTGATGATAGAACTAGAATAGATATTTTTTGTTTTCTACTTACACGGGCCCATATCCTTGCTTTTCTATCAATTTCTAATTCCGACCTTCCCCCCCAATCCGATATTATAGTACTGGTATAGACAGAAATTCCGTTATGTTCCAATTCTGAACGGTAGTAAATACCGGGACTTTGCAATATTTGGTTGATCACAATTCGGTATATTCCATTTACTATAGAGGTTCCAAAAGAATTCATTATAGGGATGTTTCCAATAAAAACGGTTTGTTCTTGCATATTTCTACCGGTTTTCCAAATTAATACCGCGGGTACATATAATTCAGAAGAATAGGTGAGTGATTCATACACAGCATCTCTTTCTTTTATCAAGGGCTCTACCAATTGATATTTTTCCACAAATAATTGAAATTCAATTTCTTGATCTCTATCTTCAATTTTTTGAAACTTATGAAATTCTTCCGTCAAGCCCTGATTAATGAACCTACAAAATCCCTCAAATTGTATCTGACTAAATCCAGGTATTGTGGATATTCCCTCATTTCCATTCTGTAGCATCTTAATCTGAAGTTTCCTCTTTATTGAAAAAATCCCATTATTGGCTTGGCTCACTATTCATCGAACCCTACCGATTGATCTAGCAATGATGGAATGGATATTCTGTTTACTGAATCACATAAAAATTTAGTCAACTCCATCCATATATATCATACATATGAACGGAAGCAAGACAGAGAAATGGAGGGCATTTTCGATGCAAGTTCGAATTTGAGCTTGAGCCAGGTACAAATAGAAAGAAATGGAAATTGATAAAGCATTCGGGAAAAATTCTGTCACTTAGGCTGATGGAGTCTTTTATCGGATATCAAAATTGATCCAATTTATACCTAATTCTTTTATTATGATATTACGATCAGGGTACAAAAAAAGAAAAAATCAATGAATTCAGGATTTATAAGATAAAAACAGAAGAAAACAGCATAGAGTTTCTCTTTTTTTAGCACACACAATTCAATGTTCAAAAAGGAATTCGCAAATCTTTTTTTGTGTTTGGTAGTAGAATTTCTAAAATACATAAAATACAATAGAATTGCGTACGTATATAGTCATAGGAATAATCTTTAGGAAGTACATGCCGATATAGCTATCCGTCTATCACATCTTTTATCATAATTGAACTTGGTGCAACATAGGTTCGGTCGCACTCTATCATAATGTCTATCTTCTATTCCTATTCAATGAAATATTCAAGCACGGATGATCCTATATAGGAATAGGATAGAAATAGACCCGGGCTCGATATCTTATCTACGTATAAAAATTTCTGTTCTGGAGTTTAAACTGTTCTGGGGTTTACATATACACATATATTTTCTTATAATTCTAATTGATAATGATTAGTCGTAAATCAATTGGATTTTGCATCCATTAAGATAATACAAATGGAGATACAAAATTAAGAACTGTTCGCTAATTCAAAGTAAGAAAAGTAAGTAAGAGTAAAAGAGAAAAAAAAATAAGTAAATAGTTAATGAAGTAAAGAGTGAATTATTCTAAATTGCCCTGCATTTTACAGTCTGTGACCGGGGCCGGGAATCTTTTCACTTTTCTATAGATTCGATAGATCTATAGAAAAGTGAAAAGAGAAGGTAAGTTTTTAAGCGACGCGTTTTTTGAGATAAAATCAATCGAAGAAAAGAATAGAAACAGGATCCAATAAAAAAGAGGAATTCTTTTTTGGAAAAGGATAAGTCCAATGGGATTCAAGATCTAAAAAGAAATTAAGAAAGTAAAAAATTCAAATCAAAACAAAATGAGGAGAGGAATAGAAATAGAATTATAGAAATTCTATAAATAGAATACTATAAATAGAATATAAGTATAAGAATATATATACATCTATACATAATTTCTTTATCCATTTTGGATGGAATTTGGCGGCATGGCCAAGTGGTAAGGCGGGGGACTGCAAATCCTTTATCCCCAGTTCGAATCTGGGTGTCGCCTGATCAACAAAAAAAATACTTGGAATTTCTTAATCCTGTTGATCGAACTTGACGAATCCTTGCCCATAGGCAAGGGCTAGGTCTGTCGATACTTGATTTTGAGAACCCGTAAGGGCCTATAAAAAAAAAGACTGTCATCTTTTTTCTCAAAATCTGGGTTCTGAGTGTGGCTCAAACAGGTACCAATGAATCTGAAGCAACCCAATCTTATTAATGATTGGTTTGGGCTATTCTGAATTGAATCAAATAAAAGAAATAGTGAGAATTCATTCTGGGCATCAGAACTATGAAAGTAAGAAGTCGGAAATCTTGGTATCCAAAGGTTCCTAAGAGACACTCCATTTTGGCTCTTAAGATTTCAGATTAAGAAAGGATTCTAAAAAAGACTATAAAGACTCCCTAATTATTTTCCACTAGAACTTTCTTAATATTGAGGTAGTGTCTACTAACTCTGTCTGCGATCAAATTAGATTGGATAGGCTGATGGTAAATTCATTTCATAATTGTGGAAAGAACTGAAGATACTTTGTATCCAGACTCACTAAAGGCTCTGAGTGCTGCTCATAAATTTAATCAGAATGGTTGAATGGCTCTTCTTTTTTTTTTTTTTCAATTCTTTCTATTTCAATGGAATTCTATTGAATAAGAAATCTAGGAAATTTTTATGAGTGGATTCATGAAATTGTTTCATAAAGAGCTGTAAGTAAGAATCCTATTTTGACTCTGCACCATTGATTCCACTATGATTATGAATCAATAATGGAATAATTCCTTAAATAGGAGACATCATTCACATGGATATAGTAAGTCTCGCTTGGGCTGCTTTAATGGTAGTGTTTACATTTTCTCTTTCACTTGTAGTATGGGGAAGGAGTGGGCTTTAGAGCTAGGAATATTACTAATTTAGTACTTTACTTCAAAATATACTTGTATCAATTGTGATCATTTTGCGAAAGCTTAAAAAAAACTTGACTTGCTTTAGTTTATCTATCTATTATTTATTAGATCTAATTATTTCTTAGATATATTAGTAGTATTAGATTAGTATTAGATTAGTATTAGATTTCTATTTTCTATTTAATCTTCTATTAAATATTTTTCTTTTCTTATTCTATTTCTTATTAGATAATAGCTAATATTCATATATTTAGATAATATATGATATGGTATTTCTATGGTATATTAGATAGTCTATTAGTATATGCCCGTACGATTATTCCTACATTAATTCTTTCGTAGGGCTCCCGGATCCATATCCATAAGCATAAGAAGAGATATAAAAAATCAGGAATTAAAGCAGTTGGGCTTGCAATTCTTTTGGATTGATCGAAATACATACAAATGGGTGTAGAGAAAAAATAGAAAATTCGAGTACTATTTCATTTTGATGTACGTC